AGTGTATCTTTAATATAAAAATAATGCTTTTTTATAATTAAGTGTATGTAAGATTGATTAAAAATACTCTACGGAGAGAGTATTTTTAATCTTAAGTGAACAGTATACTTATTATTGTTTCTAATAAAAGATTTATTAAAGATACACTCCGTGAGTGTATCTTTAATATAAAAATAATGCTTTTTTATAATTAAGTGTATGTAAGATTGATTAAAAATACTCTAGTGAGAGAGTATTTTTAATCTTAAGTGAACAGTATACTTATTATTTTAGTTTAATAACGGATTTATTAAAAATGCCCCACAGGAGAGCATTTTTAATCTAACTAACAAGCTTTAACTCTAAATTAAAGCTTAAATTATAAATAAGATCTTAATACTTATTCATGGTGTATAATTGATTTAAGGAGCTATAAGGCCTTTGCAGTTCAACGTTTTCACCCCCCGAGTGAAAAGTTTTAATATATCTAAGCTTGTTTGACATACCCAGAACTTGGTTTACAAGTTTTTATTGTTTTTTTACTTAACTTATATTTTAATGTTTAAATTTTAAGCACAATATTTTACTATTGAAGGATACAAAAACAACAAAAATCGATCAAAATCTTAAACATAGGATATATGCTCCCGGCAGTAATTTACCCACTTACCTAGTAAACCTAGTTTTTAAGGGTAAATATTGATTTAAGATCTTTTGTTTGTATTAAACTTAGTAATAAAAATACTTCTTTTTGCTATCCAAGGTGTCATAAATTAGTCAAGCTATCTAAAAAATACCATGTACAGAACCTCGAATTCTCAAAGTATTGTAATTAATTTAAATATATAATATACACATCACGCTGTAATATTAATAATGTTAGATTGCTTATAACGATTATTTAGGATATAGTTGTCAGTGCCTCTAACTGATCATAGTTACTTTATTATTAATTGGGCGTTTCATTAACTCTACTAATCTAGCTTGGTTGCCAAATATAAAGGTTACATAGAAGACTTTGTAATTAAATAATTGTATATAATCAATAAGAAGGTATTATAATGTCAGAGGTACTAAAGAAATATAATAACCTCTCATTAATTTTTTTTAATCTAGTAAAGAATAGCTCAACTAAAGAGATACTTATAATAGATATACACTTTATTATTACTGATTTAGAAAAGATCTTCGATTCGTAATCATTAAAGATACCCTCTCTTCTACTCTCTATTCTCTCCCGACGGGTAGAGAGTAGTAACTAAAGAGGGTATCTTTAATGTATATAGACTATTCTTGATTTCAAAGTAATAGACCTTATTTACATAGAAAATGTTTAAATTAAATAATAGCATATAACTATGCTTAAGATATAAAGTGCTTGAAAAACAGCGTTCTAAACGCCTCTATGGCCTTTAAAACTGAAGTTTAAAATAGCACTTTTTTTCCTCCCATGTCCTATTTTTTATACACTAAAAAACCCAAAGCATTGTTCATGCTCTGATAACGGGTTTTACTAGTATATAGCGATGTGCTTGATAAAAAGATTGTCTTGATAGGACAAATAATGGAAGGCAGCCTTCCCATCGTTAACCCACTTCCCGGTACTTTATATCTATTGGAGTTGCACCAATACTTCGAAAACCAAACCTTCGTGTGCCTATACACTAAAACATAACGGAAAGAGAAAGATAAGCTAAATTTTTAAGCTTATGGGCTCATACCCCGTCAATGAAAGGCGTTAACTTCTCTTTTTAATTTTAACCATTAATCCTTCTCAAATTTTATTCGTCTGCAGATTGCTTTTAGGAACTTCCATTGCAGTTTCTTCTTCGTCATGATTTTCAGCCTGGTTGGGGTTAGAACTTAATCTTATGTCTTTTATTCCCCTTATCTCCTCCAAATATAATACTTATTCGTCAGAAGCCGCTCTGAAGTATTTTTTAATCCAAGCACTTGGTTCAGCTATTATTCTCTCAAGAGCTCCCTCTCAAGCTTTACTTTTAATTAAGCCTGAATTAATAATTCTCTGTGCTTTACTTTTAAAAATAGGTGCCGCCCCAGTTCATTTTTGGTTTCCACCAGTTATACAAGGTATCAGCTGGATTCAATGTAGTATTCTTATAACAATTCAGAAAGTAGCCCCCATACTCCTACTTTCTTATTTAACTTCTTCAATAATCAATATTACTTTTATTACCGCCTCTTCAATAATCTCGAGGCTTATCGGAGCTTTAGGTGGGTTAAATCAAACCCTCATCCGTAAACTTATGGCTTATTCATCAATCAACCATATAGCATGGATACTTGCTGCAATTAACTTGAACATTAAAATCTGGTTTAACTATTTCTTAATCTACAGAATTGTATCAGTTTCTGTGGTTTTTGTTATACACAACCAGCAACTCTTTCATCTCAATCAAACTTCAGGTTTAACTCATAAATCAACGCTTACAAACCTAGCAACCTTAATATCGATACTCTCACTTGGAGGGTTACCCCCCTTCTTAGGCTTCTTACCAAAGATATTAGTTGTTCTTAGAATAACAACGTCTAGTTTAATCATTTGGTTAGCGGTGCTTTTAAGGAGTGCCCTTATTACCCTCTTCTACTATCTCCGTTTAACTCTTAATACTCTCGCATTGAGCTCGCCGAAGTTGAAACCACTTATTACTACCGCCAACTCCGGGTTTTTAATAATTATTTTTATCAATTTTTCGCCGCTTTTGTCTCCGTTAGTATGACTTTTAGGAACCTAAGATTTAAGGCTTAAGGTTTTAAGTTAAAGAAACTAGCAGCCTTCAAAGCTTTCAATAGGAGTTAAATCTCTTAAACCTTATGCTTAAGAGGTTTAAATTTAAAAGGCTAAGGAACGTCGTAATTCACCTTTAGATTTGCACTCTAACGTTCTTTTTACACTACATAAGCCTATTTTTTTTGTAGTAAAGGAGGTCCACCTCGTTTATAAATTTACAATTTATCGCCTTTCACTCAGCCACTCTTACTTTTTGACGCAACGATGATTATTCTCGACTAACCATAAGGATATTGGCACTTTGTACTTCATATTTGGGGCTTGAGCGGGTATAGTTGGAACTTCTTTAAGCCTTTTAATTCGAGCAGAACTTGGCCAACCAGGTAGTTTAATTGGTAACGATCAAATCTATAATGTTATTGTTACTGCCCATGCTTTTGTTATGATTTTCTTTATAGTTATACCAATCCTCATTGGTGGTTTTGGTAATTGATTAGTCCCTCTTATACTTGGAGCCCCTGATATAGCTTTTCCCCGGATAAACAACATAAGATTCTGGTTGTTACCTCCTTCACTAACACTTTTACTTTCAAGAGGTATAGTTGAAAGTGGTGTGGGTACTGGCTGAACCGTTTATCCTCCTCTTTCAGCAGGTATTGCCCATGCTGGAGCCTCAGTTGACCTTGGTATTTTTTCTCTTCATCTTGCAGGTGTCTCTTCTATTCTCGGAGCCGTTAACTTTTTAACTACCGTTATTAATATACGAAGAACTGGTATAACTATAGACCGTATACCTCTTTTTGTTTGAGCTGTTTTCTTAACAGCAATTCTTCTTCTTCTTTCATTACCTGTTCTAGCCGGAGCTATTACAATACTCTTGACTGACCGTAATATCAACACCTCTTTTTTTGATCCTGCTGGTGGAGGGGACCCTATTCTTTATCAACACTTGTTTTGATTTTTTGGTCACCCTGAAGTTTATATTCTAATTCTCCCTGCTTTTGGGATGATTTCACATATTATTAACCAAGAATCAGGTAAAAAAGAAGCTTTTGGCACTCTTGGTATAGTCTACGCAATAATGGCTATTGGAGTTTTAGGTTTTGTGGTATGAGCTCATCATATATTTACTGTAGGTATGGATGTTGATACTCGAGCCTATTTTACCTCTGCCACTATGATTATTGCTGTACCTACAGGTATTAAAGTATTTAGATGATTAGGTACCCTCCATGGTAGTCAATTCACATATAGTCCCCCTTTATTATGAGCGCTAGGTTTTGTATTTCTCTTTACCGTTGGAGGTTTAACTGGGGTAGTTCTCGCTAACTCCTCAATTGATATTGTGCTGCACGATACTTATTATGTTGTTGCCCACTTCCATTATGTTCTCTCAATGGGAGCTGTATTTGGTATTTTTGCGGGTATTGCTCATTGATTTCCCCTATTTACAGGTGTTTCTTTAAAACCAAGATGAATAAAAATTCACTTCTTTACTATATTTGTAGGGGTGAATATTACATTCTTTCCTCAGCATTTCTTAGGGCTTAATGGTATACCTCGACGGTATTCTGACTACCCTGATGCTTATACTACCTGAAATGTAATCTCTTCAGTAGGATCTACAGTATCCTTAATTGCAGTCCTTGGGTTTGTTGTAATTGTCTGGGAAGCTTTAACTACTGCCCGCCCAGCCATATTCTCTTCTTTTTTACCGACTTCTATTGAGTGACAACAAAATTTACCCCCTGCTGATCACAGTTATATAGAAATTCCTTTAATTACTAACTTCTAAAATGGCAGATCAGTGCCTAAGATTTAAGCTCTTATTAGGAAAATTTAATTTTCTTTTAGAAAATGGCAACATGATCGGCACTTGGATTTCAAGATAGAGCTTCCCCTCTAATAGAACAGCTAACCTTTTTTCACGACCATGCTATATTAGTATTAATTCTTATTACTACATTAGTCGGATATATATTAATATCACTCTTTAGTAATAAGTTAACAAACCGATTTTTACTTGAAGGTCAAACTATTGAAATTATTTGAACTGTGATACCAGCCTTGATTTTAATCTTCATTGCACTCCCCTCCTTGCGGTTACTATACCTACTAGATGAAGTTAATACCCCCAGTGTAACTCTAAAAGCTATTGGACATCAATGGTATTGAAGGTATGAATATTCAGATTTTCTACAAGTAGAGTTTGATTCCTATATAATCCCGACTAATGAGTTAGATAATTCTAGATTCCGGCTTCTTGATGTGGATAACCGAACAGTTGTTCCTATAAATACCCAAATTCGTGTTTTAGTGTCTGCTGCAGATGTAATTCACTCTTGGACAGTCCCCTCCTTAGGTGTAAAAGCTGATGCTGTACCCGGTCGACTTAACCAAATTAGATTTACTGTAACCCGGCCCGGTTTGTTTTTTGGTCAATGTTCAGAAATTTGTGGGGCTAACCATAGTTTTATACCTATTGTTGTTGAGTCAACCTCAATTAAATCCTTTTTAAACTGAATTTCTTCAGCAAGAGAGAGATCATTAGATGACTGAAAGCAAGTATAGGTCTTTTAAACCTACTATAGTACCCCGCGTCTACTTCTAGTGATTAAAATTAGTTAAACATTATAACATAGGCTTGTCAGTCCTAAATTATCAATTTATGATATTTTAAAATCCCTCAAATAGCCCCCTTAATATGACTTAGGCTTTTTCTTTTTTTTTCTTTTTTATTTTTGGTTTTTATATCTGTAGTGTACTTTATAACTTCGCCTATTAAAATAGAACCGTGTAATAATTCAATAAAGATTTATAATTTTAATTGAAAATGATAACGAATTTATTTTCGAGCTTTGACCCTATCTCAAGTATTATACATTTATCGTTAAACTGAATATCCACACTTCTTGGTCTGATTTTTTTACCTTATTTATTTTGATTTATTCCCTCCCGGTGATCTATACTATGGTCGCTAATTTCAGCTGCTTTACATAAAGAATTTAAGGTCTTACTAGGTTTAAATAACCCGGGAGGATCTGTAGTTTTCATCAGTCTGTTTAGATTAATCTTATTTAATAACTCTTTAGGTCTTCTTCCGTATGTGTTTACTAGGACAAGGCATTTAGCAATAACACTAACTTTATCCCTCCCTCTTTGAATTTCTTTTATGCTATTCGGTTGATTTAAACACACTCAACATATATTCGCGCATTTAGTACCTACTGGTACACCTGGCCCCTTAATACCTTTTATAGTTTTAATTGAAACTGTAAGTAATATTATTCGACCAGGTACTTTAGCAGTTCGTCTTGCTGCGAATATAATTGCAGGACACCTCTTGTTAACTTTATTAGGTAACACCGGGAATTCACTTTCTATATTACTAATTTCAATCCTATTAATATCTCAAATTCTTCTTCTTCTCCTAGAATCAGCTGTTGCTATAATTCAATCTTATGTGTTTGCAGTCTTAACTACTCTTTATGCTAGTGAAGTAAATTAATTATAATGCCAACACACAGCCACCATACATACCATTTAGTAGATATAAGGCCTTGGCCGTTAAGAGGATCAATTAGAGCTATAATACTTACTACCGGCTTAGTAAAATGATTTCATCATTTTAATATTGACCTATTATTACTCGGACTCCTTGCCACTTGTCTAACAATAATTCAATGGTGGCGAGACGTAACTCGAGAGGGAACTTACCAAGGTCTTCATACATCTCGGGTTATAAGAGGACTCCAATGAGGTATAATTTTATTTATTACATCAGAAGTACTTTTTTTCTTTTCTTTTTTTTGGGCATTTTTTCATAGAAGACTTTCACCTAATGTAGAATTAGGTAGTTGTTGACCCCCAGCTGGTATTCAACCTTTTAACCCTTTTCAAATCCCCCTTTTAAATACTGCTATTTTACTAGCTTCTGGGGCAACTGTTACATGATCTCATCACGCTTTATTAGAATCAAATCACACACAAGCTCTTCAAAGTCTAGGACTAACGGTATTTTTAGGTATTTATTTTACTGGGCTTCAGGCTCTTGAATATGTAGAAGCTCCTTTTACTATTGCTGACTCTGTTTATGGGGCTACTTTCTTTGTAGCAACAGGTTTTCATGGACTTCATGTTTTAATTGGATCCAGATTTTTAATAGTGTGCCTATACCGTATATATATATGTCATTTTTCAGCAAAGCACCATTTAGGGTTCGAGTCGGCAGCTTGATACTGACATTTTGTTGATGTTGTATGGCTTTTTTTATACATCTCTATTTACTGATGAGGAGGGTAATACCAACCTAATTTTGTAACAGCTTACTTTTCTAGTATATAAAGTACGATTGGCTTCCAACCAGTAAGTCTGGGATTCGCAGGAAAAGTAATTTTTCTTATCTCTATTATAACAATAGTAATTTTATTAATTTCTTCTTTTCTTATAATTATTTCATCTATTTTGTGTAAAAAAGTTATTACTGACCGTGAAAAGAGATCTCCTTTTGAGTGCGGATTTGACCCTAAAGGATCAGCACGTTTACCATTTTCTTTACGGTTCTTTTTAATTGCTGTTATTTTCTTAATTTTTGATGTAGAAATTACATTGTTATTACCTCTACCCTATATTATTAAGTTTACAAATATTACTACATGGTTATTCACAGGTGTATATTTTTTTATAATTCTACTTATTGGTCTTTATCATGAATGAAATCAAGGAGCTCTGGAGTGAGCTACTTAAGAAGTTATAGTCAAAAATGATACTTGACTTGCACTCAAGAGGTGCTTTAGATAAAGCTAACTTTAAAAGTTAAGAAGTGAACCATCACACTTAGTTTCGGCCTAAGCTTTGGCATTTTATGCCCTTAATTGATTTATAGAAGTTCGTTAGCCAAAGCCAAAAGAGAGGCTTACCACTGTTAATGGTATAAGTGAATAAAATAATTCTGGCTAAGGGATTAGGTATGTATCAAAAGGAAGCTTCTAACTTACTTTTTAAGCGGTTAAATTCCGTTTCTTTTCCTGTTATTATAGTGTAATTTTAACACGTCACATTTTCATTGTGAAGCCAAAGGTGATAATCCTTTTAAAAACACTTTTGAAAATACTCAAGGATTTATTTAACCACCTTCACAGCTTCAATGTAACGCTCTTTATTTTAAAGCTACTTGAGTACTTGATTTTTAAAACTATATGGATCTTAAATTTAACAGTTTAAACTCTAAGTATAAGACCTGTTAACCAAATTAAAGTTACTAATATATAAATTTTAATATTATTATCTTGAGCAATTTGTATATATTTAGAAACCTTGAGAAAAAAATTGTAACCTCCTTGGCCTCCATAATATTCAGACCATCCTCTGTCAATCCTTTCTTGATAATAAATACCTAATCATAAAAGTCTATTTCTAACTCCGCGAGTTGATAAAAATGGTATAAACCATATAGAACCAGCAAATCTTACTATTTTATAATTTTTTAAAGACTTTAAAGTATAGTTAATTATAGTTATTCTTAATATATAACCCACAATTCCGCCTAAACCTCTTACAACTAAAGCTAATAGCTTTAAATCCAAACTCAAACAAATCATTAAGGGGTTTGGGAATATAAGTCAAGAAAGCCTAGCTCCTCCAGCTACAGCTCCTGTAGCTAACCCTATTATAGGCCATGTTATTATAATATTTTCGTCACTAACTGAATTAAAACACGTTATATTTATATCACCTGAAATTCTATAAAAAATCAGCCGAAATGTATAACACACTGTTAAACTTGTAGAAATTACTAATAATCAAAAACAAAATTCATTAAGGTTATTAGCAAAAGCTACTTCTAAAATTAAATCTTTAGAATAGAACCCAGCTAGAAATGGAGTGCCGCAAAGCGCAAGGTTAGCAAGATTAATACTTATTACTCTTAGGGGTATATAATTAACTAATCTCCCTATCACCCGAATATCTTGATAATCACCAACTCTATGAATAATAGAGCCAGCACATATAAAAAGTAACGCTTTAAATAAAGCGTGAGCTAAAAGATGAAAAAAGGCAAGTTCGGGTCACCCTAGGGCTAAAATTCTCATTATAACTCCCAATTGACTTAGAGTTGATAGAGCAATGATTTTTTTTAAATCTATTTCAAAATTTGCCCCTAACCCTGCCATGAACATTGTTAAACTAGCTAATAATAAAAGTACTCTTTGACTTAACCTTTGGCTTAAGGCATTACTGAATCGGATTAAAAGATAGACACCAGCTGTGACTAAAGTAGAAGAATGTACAAGTGCTGATACAGGTGTAGGCGCGGCTATAGCTGCGGGTAATCAAGCTGAGAAAGGAATCTGAGCTCTTTTGGTTATACCAGCTAAAACCACCAACGGGATTAAACCACTAATATAACTCATTTGCCCGTTAGTTGTGTAAAAAATATAATTTCAACTCCCTATATTAAACATTAAAGCAATCGCTAATAAAATAGCCACATCTCCAACACGATTAGATAAAGCGGTTAGTATTCCAGCACTAGAAGACTTTTCATTTTGATAATAAATTACTAGAGCATATGATACTAACCCTAGACCATCTCAACCTAGTAAAATTCTTACTATATTAGGCCTAATAATCAAAAACGCCATAGAACCTACAAATCCGAGTACGAGGTAGATGAAACGTCTTATATTTATATCCCCTTCTATATAACCACCTCTATAATAAAGTACTATAGCAGAAATAAAAGTAACAAACCTTATGAATATTATAGACATTCAATCTAAAATTAAAGCTATTTCTAGGCAACAAGAGTTTAAATTTAAAATTTCTCACTCAATAAAATAACACCCACCTCTAAAAAGCATTTCTAAAGAAAAAGTTAACGTTGTACTTGAAATTAATAGTAGGAAGATTATCCTAGATAAATTTATTTTTAAACCTCATATCACTGTCCAAAATAAATTAATTTATAACTTCGGCCCCACAAACCAACGTTTTACTTAAACTACCTGGACACCTTCCTGTTATTAGGATTCCACCCTTCAAAATTATTATATTTAATGGTAGTCAATGTAAAATTAATACTATATATTCCCGAGACTTCCCTGAACAACATGAAAATAGTGAATTAAAAAATTTACCGTGTTGACTTAAAGAGAATAAATAGAGTGTATAAGCTGCACTAAAAAATGATAGTAAACTTACTGCACCAGCTCTAAATTTTGTTCAGCTTACAACCCTTATAATTAATCTAATTTCCCCTAATAAATTTAAAGTAGGGGGCGCCGCTATATTACCGGCACTTAGTAAAAACCACCATAAAGCTATCCTTGGTATAAAATTTATTAAACCTTTTCTGATTAAAAGTCTACGTGATCCTACCCGCTCATAAGCTATATTTGCCAAACAAAACAACCCTGAAGAGCAAAGACCATGCCCAATTATAACCGTAACTGCACCCCCTATTCCTCACTGTCTTATTACTATTAACCCACACAAAACAAGCCCTATATGAGCTACAGAGGAGTACGCAATAAGAGACTTAACATCAGTTTGTCGTAAGCATATTAAACTTACAACTACTCCCCCTATTAAACCAACTCTTACTCAAACCCACGAAAAGCTTAGTCTTACTTTCCTAAATAAGGGTAAAACCCGAAGTAATCCGTACCCCCCGAGCTTTAATAATACACCCGCTAGAATTATTGATCCTGCTACTGGAGCTTCAACGTGTGCCTTTGGTAACCACAAATGGACTAAAAATATAGGCAATTTTACAATAAAAGCTAAAGTTGTAGCTAAGTACCATAACCTCAGACCTAAGTATGGTAAGTGTTTACACTGGCATAAACTTATTACTAAAGTGCCTGTAGATCTTGACAATATTAATATTGATACTAGTAAAGGTAATGAAGCAAAGAGAGTATAGAACAGTATATAAATCCCAGCCTGAAGTCGCTCTGGTTGATATCCTCACCCCAGAATTAAAATTAAAGTGGGAATTAAAGATCTTTCAAAACAAATATAAAATATAAGATAGTCATTACAAGAAAATGTTAGGATCAGTCTTAATAACAATATAACATTTATTAGTAAAAAAGATGAAGGAAAGTTTGTAAGATCTTTAATTTTTTGGCTCCCTATAATAACTAAAAATGTAATTCACAAACTTAGTAAAATGAGGATATAACTAACCAGATCCATGCCTAAACTAAACCCTATTTTAGATACCCAAAAACTTGTATTAACCCTGGCCGTAAAAAAAAGAGTAGACAGTAATAATAAAATTTTTATACTTAATCAACTTTCCTTACTTATTATTATCAATACAGTTAAAAAAACAAATTTTAACATCTTAAAGACCTAAAACTCCTAAAATTATCTCTTCCATGTCTACGTACTACTGAAACTAAGAGACCTAACCCTAATGCTCCCTCACAGGCAGCTAATCTCAAAAAATATAACAGAAAATAACACTCCCCTCCCACTTGAACAATTATTCTTGATAATAACCAAAAAATTCTTAATATAATAAACTCGAGGCTAAGTAGAGTACTCAATAAATGTTTACGCGCCCCAACAAATGATATTAACCCAAAAAATAAACTAAATATTGAACTTAAAAATAAAACTTTAAGAATTGACATTGTTTTGGTAGTTTAATAGAAAACCTCGGTCTTGTAAACCGAAGATGAATACACTTCCCAAATCATCAGAAAGAGAGTTTTCCCTATCTTTAGCCCCCAAAACTAATATTTTTTTTTAAACTACTTTCTGATATGTCAACATTGTTTATTTTAAGTTATTTTGCAACCGTTACGGCCTTTTTCTTTACCCGTATAGATCACCCCTTAGCGATAGGCCTGACTATTTTAATTCAAACTATTTTAGTATGTTTAATTTCAGGGTTACTCTCTAAACACATGTGGTTTAGCTATATTTTATTCTTAATTTTTTTAGGGGCTATGTTAGTTTTATTTATTTATGTTGCCTCACTAGCTTCTAATGAACCATTTTATATCTCTATTAATTATCTTTTAACTTTAATTTTTTTTATAATCATCGTACCTATATTTTCTTTCTTAGATCCTCTTCTATCAACTCTAAAATCATGTATCCAAAGCTCATTCATCTCCAACATTGAATTTACAAATAGTGTATATTATAATCTAAGAGTAATTTATAACCCTTCCGCAGCTAGCCTTACTCTCTTTGTAATTATATATCTTTTATTAACGCTGATTGTTGTAGTTAAAATTACATCTACATTTTTTGGACCTCTCCGATTAGTAAGCTAATGACAATACCTTTTCGCAAGAGTCACCCTCTTTTCAAAATTGCTAATGGTGTTATTGTAGACTTACCCTCTCCCTCTAATATTTCTATTCTCTGGAACTTTGGGTCACTTCTCGGGTTATGTTTAATTGTTCAAATTGCAACTGGTTTATTTTTAGCCATACACTATACTGCCCACATTGACTTAGCTTTTTCGAGTGTGGCTCATATTTGCCGAGATGTGAATTATGGCTGGCTCTTACGAACTTTACATGCTAATGGTGCATCTTTTTTCTTTATTTGCTTATATATCCATATTGGACGAGGTATTTATTATGGTTCCTACATATATATCCCTACTTGATCCGTAGGGGTTATTATTTTTTTTCTTGTGATAGGGACTGCTTTTTTAGGTTATGTTTTACCATGAGGTCAAATATCTTTTTGAGGGGCTACTGTTATTACAAATTTAGCATCTGCTATCCCTTACATCGGAACCTATTTAGTTCAGTGAATCTGAGGAGGATTTGCAGTAGATAATGCTACTTTAGTTCGATTCTTCACCTTTCACTTTCTTTTCCCATTTGTTGTAGCTGCTGCTTCTATAGTTCACATTTTATTTCTACATCAAACTGGGTCTAATAATCCGCTAGGAATCTCTAGTCAGGTTGATAAAATCCCTTTCCACCCCTACTTTTCATTTAAAGATATTGTAGGGTTTCTTATAATAATTGCTTCACTGGTACTTCTTACATTACTTAACCCTTATTTACTTGGAGACCCTGATAATTTTATCCCGGCTAATCCCCTTATTACACCCGCCCATATCCAACCAGAATGATATTTTTTATTTGCCTACGCTATTCTTCGATCTATCCCTAATAAACTAGGAGGTGTTATTGCACTTGTTATATCAGTTGCTATCCTATTTATTCTTCCTTTTACACATAAAGCTAAGTTCCGCAGTCTAACTTTTTATCCGTTAAATCAGTTTATATTTTGAAATTTAGTAGTTATTGTATTTCTTTTAACCTGAATCGGGGCACGCCCTGTTGAAGATCCTTATGTTCTTACTGGTCAAATTTTAACAGTCCTTTATTTTTCTTATTTTGTTATTAATCCTTTATCATTAATTATCTGAGATAAATTGTTAGATTAGCTATTTATCTTTATTGGTAAAGTAAATGTTTTGAAAGCATTAGAAAAGAGTTCAATTCTCTTAATAGCTTTCCTAAAATTAATACATTTTTAAGTGAGGATTATTTCAAACAAAATCTTTAACCCCATAAAAAATATACAATAATTTAAAGCTACCGGTAAAAACCTCTTTCAAGCTAAGTATATTAATTTATCATACCGGAAACGAGGTAAAGTACCCCGCACTCATACAAATCTATACCCAATTAATATCGCTTTAATATAAAATAAAGCCCTTATAGTATCACTGCCTAAAAATAAAATAGTGTATAGAACCCTTATAAATAAAATCCTCGCATACTCAGCCATAAAAATGAGAGCAAACCCTCCACTCCTGTACTCAGTATTAAACCCGGATACTAGCTCAGACTCGCCTTCGGCAAAGTCAAAAGGTGTTCGGTTAGTTTCAGCTAGACAAGAAGCAAACCACAGTAATCTTAAGGGAATTGAAATAAAACAAAACCAAGTGTATCGTTGAAATACTTTAAAAACCCTTAAATCAAACCTTCCTACTAAAAACAATATTCTGAGAAGAATTAAAGCTAGTCTTACTTCATATGAAATTGTCTGAGCTACTGCCCGCAGGCATCCTAACAAAGCATACTTAGAGTTTGAGGCCCAACCAGCTCTTATTGTTGAGTACACTCCTAACCTTGTACAACATAAAAAAAATAAAATGTTTATATTAAACCTGACTAACCCTATATCATAAGGTATAACTACCCATACTAGCAAAGCTACAAATAGCCTAAAAACGGGGGATATATAATAAGGGATAAAGTTAGATAGAGTAGGAAATGTTTGTTCTTTTGTGAAAAGCTTTACCGCATCGGCGAATGGCTGAAGTAACCCTATATAACCTACTTTATTAGGCCCCTTCCGGATTTGGATATACCCTAAAATCTTTCGTTCTAGTAGAGTTAAAAAGGCTACAGCTACTAATACGAACACTACTAAAATTAGATATCTTCTTAACTTAAACAACCTTATAATCTACCTAGCACTTCCACTTGATGGAATAAATTTTTATCATTTATAATTTTTAATTATATTAAAGGATCCTAAATCCAATGCATTTTTTCTGCCAAAATGATTTAAATTTATTCAGAAATTAAAAACTTTTTTAATTAATTAATCCTTTCGTACTAAATTAATTTATATTATAATGAAAGATAGAAGCCAACCTGGCTTGCACCGGTTTGAACTCAAATCATGTAAGATTTTAAAGGTCGAACAGACCTACTATTCAAGCTGCTGCACTTGATAGAAATCTTAATTCAACATCGAGGTCGCAACTATTCTTGTCGATATGGACTCTCAAAGAAAATTACGCTGTTATCCCTAAAGTAACTTAATCTTATAATCTCTAGTTGAGGATCAATGTCTAACTATATTTATTTTATTCAAATGACAGTTACAGGTTATATCTCTGCCGCCCCAGCATAACTTACAAAGCATAATTACTTTTATTATTTAATTTAAAAAATTTTACTCCTGTAAGTAAAGTTTTAAAGGGTCTTATCGTCCCTTCATTTTATTTAAGCCTTTTCACTTAAATGTAAACTTAAAAACTTAATAAAGAGACAGCTTACTTCTTGTCCGACCTTTCATTCAAGCCTTCAATTAAAAGACTACTGATTACGCTACCTTCGCACGGTCAATATACCGCGGCCCTTTAATAATCTCAGTGGGCAGGCCAGACTTTGCATTTTTTCACATAGACATGTTTTTGATAAACAGGCAGAAGTTAATATTTGCCGAATTCCTTTCTATTAATATTTATTATTAAATATATTTGAAATTTTTTACTTGGGTTAAATTTCAAATTTTAATTTCTACTAATACTAATATTATAATTAAAGTTGTAAAATCCAACTTTATTCTTTTTTATAAGCATAAAACCACTTATAAATTCAATGATTTGTTTAATCTTAACTGGAACGTTATATAAATATTGCTGTTCTTAAGCAAAATTAGATTTATTAAACTAATTTGGTTATTTTTATTTTTAATAAAAAGCTCTTACCTTCTATTTTATACTGTTAATTTGTTTTAATTAACTATAAAATTAAACTTTATTCAAAAAGAACTAGGTATACAATTTTCGTCTAGCATTTCACTACAACCTTGAAATATAATATTTTTTTAATACAGAAATAATATTTACAAAGTAGCTCTAATTGTTTCGAGATTTAAGTAAATTAACTTTTAAAATTATTAGTCCCTGATACAAAAGGTACGTGACCTCACTACTTTTTTGATTTAGTTTTAATTAAACCTTTCTCTTACGGTACTTTTACACTATCATTTTTATTTGAAATTCTTTAACATTACTAATCTTTAATATATTTTTAATGGTTTATATTTTATAACTTTGTTCACTCTAAATTAAATAAGGTTTTACTCTTAGACAGCGTTTCGTTTAACGATCCCCTCAATGTAAATGAGGTGCTTTATTAATTTAGCTACAGTCTATATCATTTCTGAAATTCTAGGTATATTTTCCAACACACCTACTATGTTACGACTTATCTCACGTTAAAATGAGAGCGACGGGCGATGTGTGCATATTTTAGAGCTCTTATCAGATTTTCTTACTAAAAAAGCCTTACAATTAAATCCTCCTTTAAAACCCTTTTAAAAAAGTTTCTTCGTTTACGAACTTATTATTATTGTAACCCATTAAATTCACTTCATCATTAGCTGCACCTTGACCTAATATATTAACCTTTAAGACTAATTTTAATAGCTTTTTATAAAAACTACCTGTTAATGGCGGTATACAAGCTGTTTTACAAGAAGAAGTAAGATGTTTCGTGGTTTATCGTTTAAGTAACAGGTTCCTCTAACTAGACTAAAATACCGCCAAATCCTTTAAGTTTCCAGCTTATAACTATTTACTACTCTAGTATAATAACTTCTGTTTTGGTATAACAGGGTATCTAATCCTGGTTTAAACCCAAACTTTAATAACTTCAAAATTTAATAACTTCAATCTTTTTTATACCTCTTATACTAAATTTCACTTTTATACTTTAATAAAAAAGACTTTATTATTTTTTAATTTTAATCATTATACTTTAATGTCTTAATTAAATCTATCAGTCTAACCGCGGCTGCTGGCACAAATTTGGCCTGACCTTTAAAGAATAACTGGTTCAAAATTTACTTCATTAACCAATATTTTGTACTGAGACTTATAAATTTTTCTAGAAACTATTAGAATTTTCTTAAAATTACATGTACTTTTATCTTGTAATAAAAAGCTAAAGCCAGGATCAAACTTTGCAACCTCACTTATAATTTTACTTAGCTTAGTTAAAAAAGACATTTTCATCTGAAAAACAGATTTGTTATTTATTATATTATTAATTATATTATTAAAATTCATTTACTTATCCTTTTTATAGGATCCCATAATAAAATTATTTATAATTTACCCACTTTCATGATAACATTTTAATGTTTTAAGATAGCCCAAAGTAAATATAAATTTTACTGATTTTAGAAAACCTTAATTAATATTAATCTTCTAACATTGACTCTTTGCCCCACAATAAAGTTGCCTTATAATTCTCTCCGTCATGTCCTTTCCCTCTATTACTTAATATAAGCCCCCACTCAATCACTTTTTACAACTAACCACAAAGCACTGTTTTACCATTTTGTTTACGACTATTAGGATTACTAACCCGGTTTTAATTAAAAACCCACTTCATAAAATATATAAAGCATTGGTCAATTAACATCTAATATTAGGGTTAAGATTATAAAGTCTAGTACTATAATTAAATTTGTATATACCTGTATTTATTAGGGATATTAACTACAATTAACCACTTTAACACTACAATTTTATCATCTTACCTCTTAATTAACTGCAAACTTCTGCTCAATTGGCCAACATTATAATTTGTATATTAACTAATAATTCTTGTATCCTTTAAATATAAGTGTTAATTATTATTATATTAATTATTATATACATATATGTGATAATAATAATACTAGATTTTACAATTGAAAAGTAAAGTATATAAGAAATATAAATATTTATAAATAAAGAAGATTAATCAAATATCTATTAAAAATACAACCTTCTGTAGTATTTTTAATATAAAAAATATGAATACTTATAATCTAAATGATATAAGATAAATTAAAAATACTCTAAGTGTAGAGTATTTTTAATTATAACTAAACAGTATACTTATTATTATTTTTAATAAAAGATTTATTAAAGATACACTCCGTG